TAAGGTGCATATCCATATGGATATCAATATATCACTCACTTCTCTATTCCAACATGGCAATTCTAATCGAAAATCTAAGTCGAAAGGGTTTGAATGAAATCATTAAGAATAGGTATACTGTACACTTTATTTTATTATGTTATTTCCCTGGGATTGTAGTTCAATTGGTCAGAGCACCGCCCTGTCAAGGCGGAAGCTGCGGGTTCGAGCCCCGTCAGTCCCGACGGATCCAAATCCAATAAAAAAATACATCCATTCGTCTCTCCATTTTTCTGTGAAAGGGAGTACAAATAGCAGAATTGCATTACCAGCGGGATCCCTCTTATTTTTTTTTTTCATTTCGATTCGATTGTTTGTTTGGGTTTGGTTAAAATCAATGGTAAGGTAAGTGTAAAGGCGGTTAGATGATACTTCATCAGATGGTTGTACAAGGATCAGATGGTTGTACAAGGAAGGCGGTAAGTTATAGAAAAGAATGATAAATAAAAAGAGAAATTAATTTAAAGGAATTTTTGATTGGATCAGGAATCAACCTTTGAATTCGGTATGGATAAAAGATCTTCCTATGGTATACTATTCAATTCTTGACGATGAATCGATTTGATAGCCCAGATATTGTTATTCATGATATTGATCGATTCGATTACATCGAGACGTAATTCATCCCATTGAATTTACAGACGAAAGATTTATCATCTCTATGGGATTAAATCCCGAGTTATTGCCAATTAAAGAAAAATGAAACGATGAAATTATGGAAGTAAATATTCTTGCATTTATTGCTACTGCACTGTTCATTCTAGTTCCTACTGCTTTTTTACTTATAATATACGTAAAAACAGTAAGTCAGAGCGATTAATTTGAATTAAACTTGACTTTTTAGTTCTTATCAATGATTGAAGAAAAGAAATAAAACGAAAAAGATTCAAATTTCGCGTCTTAAATGAATGAAATGAGCGAAATAGAATCAGCAGTGTTCTATGAGAGACGATAGTATGGTAGAAAGAAAAATATGAATCTTTCTACCATACTATCTAGTATTGTTATTGTACTGTATAAAGTTTACTGTCTGAAGATACAGGTTAATTTAATATATATTAATCTACATTATTATCTTCATATATATAGCTATCAATTCCATCTATATAATTACATAGTGTCATGTCCCAATTCTATTTCTTCATCTAGTTCTATTTGATTTGTGTTGATTCCAATTAATAATCTGAAATAATCGAAAGACAGCTCTTATTCTTACGATTCTAATTCCTGTATTTCGGATTATTTTTAATATGAATCCCGATATCCATTGAAAGAAAGAATAAAATCAATGAAGGAGAAAAGGGTATAGGTAAAATAAAAGCAAGTAATCTTTTTGTTAGCATTCCGACAAAGAAGTAATTGATTGAGCAGTTGACATAGGATCCGGGGGGTTCCGTGGGAACTTCTTCGGATTTCGAAAAGGATTAGTAAACCTCACCGATTTTAACGTTTGAACCATGATATGAAATGAGTTCAATAAAGCAAGCACAGCCTAAATAAAATTTATAAAATAATAAACCACATAATAAAACAAGCGGTAAGTGCGCAATATGTGACTCGCCCAAGACAATGTTTTATTATGTGTAGTTGTAGTATCTCGTTGGACAACCACTATGTTGTTTCCCATAAGGGTATCCATGTAATAACAGATTTCTTTTTTCTTTGAACAGTAAAGGGAAAAACAAAAAAAGGTTCCGTTCTTCCCCATTTCCCATATATAACTTTGGTAAGAGTCGGTTCATCGAAATAGAAAAGTTATGAAGAATACGGTTGGAATCAATTCCCTACCATTTGTATTCCTTTCGAAATACAAACAGTGAAATTCCAATAAAAAAAAAAAAAAAAAGGCTTTGCAGAAAGATCTATAAAAAAAATCGATACAGTTTGATTCCTAAATTCAATTAGTAGTACTTCTAGAGTCCACTTCTGCCCCATACTACAAGTGAAAGGGAAAATGTAAAGACTACCATTACAGCAGCCCAAGCGAGACTTACTATATCCATGTGAATTATGTCCTCTATCTCTATGAATATGAAGGAATTATTCAATTACTGTTCACTAATAATAAAAAAATCATTGGCGCAGAGTCAACGGGGGGTTCTAACCCAACACTGTTGATGAAACAATCCAATAAATCCAATTATAACACGTTCTTATAATTATAAGATTTCTTGTATAATCGGAAAACATTAAGCACCAGCAAAATACGCGGAGACAGCCTTAGCCTTTGAAGTATCAAAGGAATGTTACTAACATGTAGTAATAATAAAACCTATTCTTTCTTTTGGTGCCCTTCATTTTATTAAGTAAAAAGTATAAAAATATAGAATCAAGATAGATCACTATCTAGGGCATACCCCTATTTTTTTCTTTCCCATTTTTCCCATTTGATCTACGTCTCCTATTGGCTCTATGAAACAATCGAAGACGTCCTATTACGTTCTTGATTAGAGATTAAAGT